TAAATCTTAGAATTGAAATTCGTTATTAAATTTGCAGTTTAATTTTTTTAAGATTATTAACGCTAAGTAGTATTACATCTATTGTAAATAAGGGGCGACAACCGGCTATCTCATTTATTGGACCGCATAGACGTAACAAAGCGTCATACTAAGTCCAACACACATCTACTAATTAATAAATTCGGAGAGAAAGAATAGATGTACTCATCTAGCTCAAAATGAGTACTGATTCAAAATATGGGGAAATTGCCCTGTAAATTCTGGCATACGTTTCCTTTTATATGTAGAGATAACCGATAGACAGGAGTTTTTAACAAACAACAATTTTTTTGTTTGTTAAAAAAAAAAAATTGTTGTTTGTTATACTTCAACTTGGCAGAAAAATGCAATAAATTTAGAATTTATTTATGAAAACCTAATTCAGTTGAAAGTAAGACTAATAGAGAAATCTCTTTTTTATATTTTCAAAATATATACTTGTATAGTTAAAAAGTCTATATTAAAGGTATAATAAAGAAAATTGAAAAATAAATTAATGTTGTTAATTGTCTTATAAAATCATAAGGGTACTCAATTGGTATAGCACCTAAGAAAGTTAAAAGAAAAAATACGTTTACTAATGTTCAGAAAATTAATTTTTTAAAATTGTTAAAATAGGATGAAGATAGTTTATTTTGTATTGAAAAAGGTAAAGTTAGAATAATTAAAATTGATATTAATAACGCCAATACACCCCCAAGTTTGTTAGGAATTGATCGGAGAATTGCATAAGCAAATAAAAAATATCATTCTGGTTGAATATGAAGAGGCGTAATTATAGGATTGGCTATGTTAAAATTTTCTGCATCTATTAATCTATATGGAAACAGAAATACAATAATGGAAAATGTTGAAATGGAAAATATAATTCCTAAAATGTCTTTAATTGTAAAATAAGGATGAAAAGGAATTTTATCAATATTTATTGAAATACCAATTGGGTTTGATGAACCTTTTTCATGAATTAGAATAATATGAACTAATGACATTATTATTAAAATAAATGGAAGGATAAAATGAAGAGAAAAAAAACGAATTAGAGTATTGTTATCAACTGAAAATCCGCCTCATACTCAATAAGTAATTGATTGACCTATATAAGGAATAGCTGAAATTAAATTTGTAATTACTGTAGCCCCTCAAAATGACATTTGGCCTCAGGGTAAAATGTAACCTAAAAATGCTGTAGCTATTAAAATAAAAATAATTAATATTCCTGATGTTCACACTTTTAAGAAAAAAAAAGATGAGTAATAAATTCCTCGGGCAATGTGGATATAAACAAAAATAAAAAAAAGAGATGCCCCATTTGCATGAATTGAACGAATGAGTCATCCATAATTAACATCTCGTTGGATATGAGAAATTATTCTAAATGCTGTTGAAATGTCTCTGGAGAAATTTATTGCTAGAAAAAATCCTGTTAGGATTTGTATGATTAAACAAATTCCTAAAAGTGATCCAAAATTTCACATATATGAAATATTAGAAGGTGTTGGAAGATTAATAACTGGATTGATTATTTTTAACATAAGTTTAGTTTCTTTTTATGGGAGATGAGATTCAATTTAAATTTTTTATTACAACTAGTAAAGAAATTAATAGGTAAATTATTATTATAATTATGATATTTATAAATGAAAAATAATAAATTTTTATTAAATCTTGTTTTAAAATTTTTAAATATAAATTAAAGGGATAAATTACCACTAAGGTTAAGCCTAAAATAGAAAATTTTAAACTATAATTTATTTTTTTGTTAGGACATAGTCTAATTATATATATGAAAATAATTAGTATCCCCCCCAAAATAAGAAGAATTAAAATTAAAGGAAATATTGAATTGCAAGAGTTAAGATAGAAGGTAATTGAAATAAATAAAGTAAGGAGAATTACTGCGATTAGTATTATTATTGGATGCATTAGGGAAATTAATAAAATTGAAAAAAATAAAATTAATTTAATGTTCAGACAGAAAATAGTATATAATAAGTATATAAATTTTGGAGATTTAAAGAGAGATATTCTTTTCTGATGTTAAAAGGAAAATTCCAAGTTTGATTTACAAAATCAATATTTTATTTTAAATTATTATAACTTATGATAATGTTATCAATTTTTTTGTATATTATTGGCATTATGTCATTAATTGTAAATCGATATCATTTAATTATAATTTTAATAAGAATTGAATATATGTATATGTCTCTTGTAGTTTCAATAATAATTTTGTTTTCTTTGCTTAACATTTTAAATGTCTTTGTATTTTTAGTAACAATTGTTTGCGAAGCTGCTCTTGGATTAAGTTTATTAGTTCTGTTAAATTTTTATTATGGGAATGAATTATTGAGTTCTTTAAATTTAATTAAATGTTAATTTCAGTTTTTATAAGTTTTATAATTATATGTATATCATTTTTTTTTACTTCTTATGAAATATTGTTGCTTATTGTATTAATAATATTGGTTTTTTATAGTCATTTTTTAATAAAAAGAGAATTGTTAGTTATGGAAATTTTTAGAATTGATTTAATAAGATTTTTGTTAATTTTATTAACATTTTGGGTATCTTTTTTAATAATTTTAGCTAGATTTTATAACCAGGTTTTTTTAAATAAAAATTTTGTGTTTTATGTAAATTTGATAATATTTTTATTGGTGATTTGTTTTTCCGTTTCAAATTTATTAGCATTTTATTTTTTTTTTGAATCCATTTTGTTTCCTATTGTTATAATGATTTTCGGCTGGGGTAACCAACCTGAACGTTTACAAGCTGGATTTTATATATTAATATACACAATTTTTGGCTCCTTCCCAATGTTTGTAATAATAATATGGTATTCTGTTAACAATTATACTTTAAATTACTGTTATATGGACTGATTAAGAAAGAGAATAGGAATTTTTTTTATTTTTCTAATACTAGGTTTTTTTGTAAAAATTCCTATATTTTTGTTTCATTTATGGCTTCCTAAAGCTCATGTTGAAGCGCCAATTTCTGGATCAATAATTTTAGCTGGTGTTTTACTTAAACTTGGAATTTATGGAATTTATCGTTTCAAAATAATAATTATTAATGATGTAATATTTTTTTGTGAAATTTTAATAATTGTATCAATTTGAGGAAGTGTAATAATTAGAATTTTTTGCCTTTATCAAGTAGACATCAAATCATTAATTGCTTATTCATCAGTTTGTCATATAGGGGTAGTCTTAAGAGGAACAATAAGATTTTTTTCCTTTAGTTCTTTAGGTTCTCTACTTTTGATAGTAGGACATGGTTTATGTAGATCAGGTTTATTTTGTTTAGCTAATTTAGTTTATGAACGGGTATTCACACGAAGAATAATATTATTTAAGGGTATTAAATTGATTTTTCCTTCTTTAACTTTATGATGATTTTTATTTAGAATTGTAAATATGTCAGCTCCTTTAACAATAAATTTATTTGGAGAATTTTTTTTAAGATTAAGAATTTTAAAAATTAGAATTTTTTTTTTTACTCCTTTAATAATAATTATTTTTTTAAGAGCATGCTATTCAATTTATATATATAGTTATATTAATCATGGGAAGGGGTGAATTTGTTATTCATTGAAAATAATTTCTTTACGAGAGTTTAATGTTTTGTTGTTACATTTTTTTCCTTTAATTTTATGAGTTTTTAAAATTTCTATGTTTTGTAAATGAGTTTAATTAAGGTTTAATTAGTTTATCAAAAAATAATAAATTGTGGATTTATAGAAGATTAATTAATCATTAAACAATTTTTGTAAGTTGAAGAATTTTACTTTTTTTTTTAAGATTACTAATAGGGTTATTTTTTTTAATAAGATTTTTAAAAAGAAACTTACTAATTATAGAGTATTATTTTAGAACAATTCAAAATTTAGATTTTAAAATTTATTTCTTATTTGATTGAGTAAGACTAATGTTTAGAATAACTGTTTTATTTATTTCAAGTATAGTAATTATGTATAGAAATAGATACATAAATGATGATAAAGAAAAAGAATCATTTTGTTTAATTGTTTTAATATTTGTGTTATCGATAATTCTTTTAATTCTTATACCCAACATGTTTATAATTATTTTGGGATGGGATGGTTTAGGCCTAGTTTCTTACTGTTTAGTAATTCATTATCAAAGAGTTAATTCTTATAATTCAGGTATGATTACAATTATTAGAAATCGTGTTGGAGATGTAATAATTATTTTAAGACTAATTTTTTTCGTAAGTTTCGGCAGTTTTGATTTTCTTTCTTTTAACCAAATTGAACTAATTTGTGGAATTTTAATTTTAATTGCTGCTTTAACAAAAAGTGCTCAGATTCCATTTTCTGCTTGACTTCCTGCAGCCATGGCTGCACCTACTCCAGTTTCATCTTTAGTACATTCATCAACTTTAGTAACGGCAGGCGTTTATCTATTAATACGTTTTAGTTATTTGTTTGAAATAAGAATTTTTTCGGCAGTTTTGATTAAAATTTCTTTAATTACTATACTTATGTCAGGTATTAATGCTTTTTTTGAAACAGATTTTAAAAAAATTATTGCTTTTTCTACTCTAAGACAATTGTCTATAATAATAGTAATTATTTCTTTTAATATAATAGAATTAGCTTTTTTTCATTTAATTGTTCATGCAATTTTTAAATCTATATTATTTCTATGTGCTGGGTTAGTAATTCATTCTTTTCAAGGAATTCAGGATATTCGAATGTTAGGAAATTTTTTTAGTCTTAGACCTTTAATTTCAAGATGCATAACAATTTCAATTTTATCTTTAATAGGTTTTCCTTTTCTTAGAGGTTTTTATTCAAAAGATTTAATTTTAGAATATTTTTTTTTTGGATTAAATAATTTCATTTTAATTTTAATTTTTATTATTGCAGTTATATTTACTTTTTTATATTGTATACGTTTATTATATATTATGTTAATAAAGGGATCTATAAATTTATCAATAATTAAATTTAATTTTAATTATTTTATGGAATTACCTATTATAATTTTATGTTTTTTGGTAATTGTGTCAGGAGGAATTATACTTTGATTATTAAATCCTAATTTAAGAGTTATTTTTATTAGGAAAATAACTAAATATTTTACTTTTTCCTTTTTAATTTTTACTTTCCTAATTTATTTAACTTCTTATAAGAAGTTAAATAAATTAGGAAATGACTTCCTTTCAAGAATTTGGCATTTATCTTTTTTAACAAGATATGTTTTTTTAGTGGAAAGAAAAAACTTGTTAAAGGTAAGACAAAGAGATTGAACATGGATAGAAATAATTGGCCCTAACATAATAAAGAATAATTTTTCAATTTTATTTAACTATAATTTTTGAATTGAAAATAAAAACTTAAGAAAAATTATTCTTGCAATTTTAACCTTAATTTTGATAATTTGCGTTTAAAGTTTAAAAATTATATTTTTGTGACCTTTATTATAGTATATATATATATATATATACAAATCTTTATAGTTTAAATTAGAAAACATTACACTGAAAATGTAAAAATATTTTATTTAAAGATAAATTTTATAACTTTTAGTGTAAGTTAGCACGAGAAATTTTGATTTTTTAAGAAATAATTAAATTTATTAAAGTTAAACTTAACATTTTTAGTAAAAGTAAATTGCTTACATAATTTATCCTATCAAGATAATCCTTTGAATATTCAGGCATTTTACTATGCCGGAATAGTATTACATCTATTGTAAATAAGGGGCGACAACCGGCTATCTCATTTATTGGACCGCATAGACGTAACAAAGCGTCATACTAAGTCCAACACACATCTACTAATTAATAAATTCGGAGAGAAAGAATAGATGTACTCATCTAGCTCAAAATGAGTACTGATTCAAAATATGGGGAAATTGCCCTGTAAATTCTGGCATACGTTTCCTTTTATATGTAGAGATAACCGATAGACAGGAGTTTTTAACAAAATTAAAAAATTTAGAATAACTAATTTTTTAATTTTATTTGTTTCAACAAATTGGATTTAGTTTTTTATTAAAAATCTTCATAAATTTTTTATGTTTTCTTTTAAAAAAAAATTAAACAGAAAATAAAATTTATTTAATAATTCAAAATTATTGAAATTTATAAAAAAATTTAGCTAAATTTGTGCCAGCAGCAGCGGTTAGACAAATAAAATGTTTTTTAATTTAAAAAAATTTAATATTAAAAATTTAATACTTTTAATTTAAAAAAAGGTGAAATTTTTTTAATTTTTTAAACATTTTAAAATAATAAAAACTCTTTTTAAAAAACTAGGATTAGATACCCTATTATTAAGAATTTAATATTGTTAGTAAGTAACAAGTATGAAAACAAAAAATTATGGCGGTACTTTAAGCTTTTCAGAGGAATTTGCTCTTTAATGGATAAAACACCTAAATCTTACTAAAATTAGTTAAATCAGTTTGTATACCACTATTAAAGTAATTATTTACAATTATTACTTTAATTTATTTTGTTAAAATAAATTAAGTCATGGTGCAGCAAAAGTTTTAGTATGAAGTGAATTACATTTCTTTTAAGAAAATTATTTTTGAAATTTAATTCAAGCTTAGGATTTGAAAGTAAAAGTAAAATAGTATGTTACTTTGAATAAAGCTCTTAAGTATGTACATATCGCCCGTCGCTCTTTTTTAAAGATAAGTCGTAACAAAGTTAAAGTACTGGAAAGTGCTTTAAAAAAATGAAATCAATTATTGATGTTTCATTTACGATGAAAATTTGTAAGATTTACCATTTTTTTAAAGTTTAAAAAAATTTTTTTTTTTAAAAAAAAGTTACAAATAAGAAATAAAAAACTAAATTTTTTAAATGACTGAAAAGGTTTATATTTTTTTTTTAAAAAGTCAATATTTGTACCTTTTGCATAAGGGGGTTTCAAAATAAACTAAATTTTTATTTTTCTCGAAGTAAATAGATCTATATTAATTATTAATTAAAATTAATTATTTTAGTAATTAATTTTAAATTTTTATAGAAGTGAAATTCTTATCAAAATTTATGATATCTAGTTTTAATAAAAAATCTTAACGATTTTCTGTAAATTTTTTAAGCTAATTTATTCTAATTACAGACTATTTTTTTTGGGATAAGCTAAAAAACTTTTTAAGAATACTTTTAGAAAAATTTAAAAAGGAATAAAATTAACCTGAAAATTTTAATAAATAATTTTAATTATAAAAATAATATTTTAATTTGTATTAAAAAAAAATTAATTGTAGTTTTTTATAAAAATGAATTTATTAGTAAAAATTATTTATTAGTTATATATATATATATATAAATTTCTATATTAAATAAATTCAATGAATTCGGCAATAGCAATTTCTGACTGTTTAATAAAAACAACTTATTTAGAAAAATAAATAAATAAAAATCCTGCTCAATGAAAAATATTAAATTGCTGTAGTATTTTGACTATACAAAGGTATTGTAATAAGACTTTAATTGAGTGCTAAGAGAATGGAATTACAGAGATTTACTTTTTTGAATTTAAAAATTAAAGTTATTTTTATTTGTGAAGAAACAATAATTAAAATTAAGGACAAGAAGACCCTAAGAATTTTTAAAAAATTTAATTTTAAATAAAACTAAAGTGTTTTTTTAATTGGGGAGATTAATAAATATTATTAACTTTATTTATACAAAAATATGAACCAGTATTACTGGTTATATGAAAAAATACTCTAGGGATAACAGCGTAATAATTTTAGATAGTTCATATAGACAAAATAGTTTGCGACCTCGATGTTGGATTAGGATTCTTTTTTAATGAAGAAGTTAAAAAAAGAAGTTTGTTCAACTTTTAAATTCCTACATGATCTGAGTTTAGACCGATGAGAATCAGGTTGGTTTCTATCTTAATAAAATAATAAAATTATAAGTTAGTACGAAAGGAATACTTAAAAGGAATAGTTCTTTTAAGTTTAGCAGTTTTTGCATCAAATTTTGGAATTGTTAAAGTGACAGAAAAATGTAAGGAATTTAAGCTTCCTTTATGAACCTACGTTCCTTTAATAATTATAAATATAATTATATTTTCTTTACTTTTGGTCATAGGTCTACTGAGTGTGGCTTTTTTTACTTTATTAGAGCGAAAAATTATGGGTTATTGTCAAATACGAAAAGGACCTAATAAAACAAGATTTCAAGGACTTTTACAACCAATCAGAGATGCTATTAAATTATTTAGAAATGAAATAAATTTAATATTTTATTTAAATATATTAATTTATTTAATTTCACCCATTTTAAGAATTTCAATAATATTATTAATATGAATAATTTTTTACTATAAAAATAACGTTATATATTTAGATTTAACTTTAATTTTTTTTTTATGTGTTTCAAGAATAAGTGGTTACGCAGTCTTATTAGGAGGATGATCCTCCAATTCTAAATATTCATTAATTGGAGCTTATCGAGGATTTGCTCAAATTATTTCATATGAAGTTAGAATAGCCATACTTTTAATTAGATTGGCAGTAATTATGGAAAGATTTTCAATATTTAGTTTTCTAATTACTCAAACAAATTTAAGCATTTTTTTTGCATTTTCGTCAATGTTATTAATATGAATAGTTATTACACTCGCTGAAACTAACCGAACTCCTTTTGATTTGTCAGAAGGAGAGTCCGAATTAGTTTCAGGATTTAATATTGAGTATGGAAGATGATTATTTGCAATTATTTTCATGTCAGAGTATGGTATAATTATTCTAATAAGATTAATAACAAATTATCTATTTTTTGGTTTATTTAATTTAAATAATTTAATAACTTTAATTTTGATAATAATTTTTATTATTATTCGAAGAACATATGCACGTTTCCGATATGATAAACTTATAATAATAGCTTGGAAGTCCATTCTTTCAGTAACAATTTTTTTTTTTTTTGTTTCAATATTTTTATTTTTTTTATTCTCGTTTAGTTTTTGCATCAAATTTTGGAATTTAGTTAGAATAAGCCTTACTTTTGGATTTTAACAATGAAAATGTTAAGTGTTATACAAATTACACTACTTAAACTAAGATTAAAATGGGGATCCATTAATTTTAGGTTAGAAGCCTAGTAAAATTTAATCTTAATAGGAATTAAAAAATAATTCATTTTTTTCATTAACAGTGAAAAGCCTCTGTTTTGGCTTCTACTAAAAAATAGAATTTATTCTAAATTCAGGCCGAAACTGAACGCAATTTTGTATCGCTTTATTTTAAAAACAGAAAAGGAACTACTCAATTTCTAATTGCAAACTAGATTTTATTAATTTTAAATACTTTTCTATTTAATTCAATCAATCATACCTCTTTTTCATTCATAAAAAAGACCTATAATAATAATTATATTAATAACAATAAATGAAAAAATTAACGAAAAGTTTTTATTAACTATTAAAATAGGATAAGGAAGGATAACAATAATTTCAACATCAAAAATTAAAAAAATAATTCCAATAAAAAAAAATTTTAAAGAAAATGGCACACGTGATAAACTAAAGGGATCAAAACCACATTCAAAAGGTGAGAGTTTTTCTTTTGAAAAAAGATTTTTAAAACCTAGAATACAGAAAATTATAAAAATTATTAAAGAAATTAGAGGAATAATTAATAAAAATAAATAAATTGTTTAATTTTTAAAAATCTTTTTAATTGGAAATTAAATGTACATAATATATACTAATTAAACAAAAAACTCATCAATATATAAAAGTAAATAAAAATAATCAAACTACATCAACAAAATGTCAATATCAAGCGGAAGCTTCAAAACCAAAAAAATGATTTGATGAAATAAAATTATTTTTAATACGAAAATAAGTTACTGTTAGAAAAATAGACCCAATAATAACATGGATTCCATGAAAACCTGTGGTTAAAAAAAATGTGGAGCCAAAAATTCTATCTGTAATCGAAAATTGTGCTTGATAGTATTCAAAAGCTTGGAATAAAGTAAACAATATTCCTAATATAACTGTAATTTTTAATGAAAGAAGAGAAGAATTATAATTATTATTTATAATAGAATGATGAGTTCAAGTAACTGAAATGCCTGATGAAATTAAAATTGTTGAATTCAATAAAGGTACTTCAAATGGATTAAATGGAATAATACTTTTTGGTGGCCATTGTCTCCCAATTTCAATATTGGGTGATAATCTCCTATGGAAGAAAGCTCAAAAGAAAGAAACAAAAAAAAAAATTTCTGATAGAATAAATAATAATATTCCAAGCTTAAGTCCTTGAAGAACAAAAAAAGTGTGAAAACCTTGAAATGTTGCTTCTCGTGAAATATCCCGTCATCATTGAAATGAAGATAAAAGCAAAATGAAAATTGCAATTAAAATAAGAATATTATTATTATTTCTGAAATAATTCACAAATCCAAGAGTTAAAGTAAAGGCTGAAATAGATCTTGTTAAAGGTCATGGTCTTTTTTCTACTAAATGAAAAGGATGAAATATCATAAGTTAAAAATTTATACTTCATTCACATAAAGAGAAATTAAAGTTACAAAAACAAAACTTTGAATTAATGCAACAGCAGTTTCAAGGATTAATAAAATTATTATAATTAGTAACAAAAAAAAAAAAAAAGTTAATCTTATTATTATTGAAGATAACAAATGAATTAATAAATGACCTCTAATTATATTTGCTGTTAATCGAATAGATAAAGTAACAGGACGAATTAAATTTCTAACAGTTTCAATTAAAACTATAAAAAATCTAAGAATAATGGGGGATCCTATTGGTACTAAATGACATATAACTTTACTAAATTTATTGAGAATACTAAAAATTATTAATGAAATTCATAAAGGGAAGGATAGATACATTGAAAAAACTAAATGTCTCGATGGAGTAAAAATAAAAGGGAGTAAGCCAAATAAATTTCTAAATAAAATAATTAAAAAAATACACAAAAAGAAAATTATATTTTTATATTTAGAATAAATAATATTATTTCTAATTTCTTGAAAAAACTTTTTAAAAAGAGTTTTTCAAGAAATTAGAAATAAAGAAGAGCATGACCAAAAAGGAAATGGTACAATAATTATTCATATAAATAAAGAAAATCAATTTATTCTAAAATTTACTGAGGTTGAAGGATCAAAAATTGAAAATAAATTATTTATCATTTAAAAAAAAAGTTAGATTTATTAAATAGAAAGTTTTTACTTTTTAAAATTTTTACATTTATTTTTAAAAAATAAATTATTGTTATAAGTGTAAATATTAAAAATAGAGTTGTAAGGGTAATAAATATTCAATTTATAGGAAATAGTTGCGGGATTAAAAATCACTTTTAAGTAATTAAAGAATGACATTCTTTTGTTATGAATTTAACTAGATTTTTCATTGAAAGTATTATAACTATATGATGGTTTAAGAGACCACTGCTTAAATTTCAGCCATTCAATGTATAAAGAAATGAATTTAATAAAATTTTTTATTTGAGTCACTTCCAATGAAATTGGTATAAATCTGTGATTTGAACCACAAATTTCGGAACATTGGCCAAAAAATATACCGGGACGTTTAGCAATTGTAAATGTTTGGTTCAGACGACCTGGAACGGCATCTATTTTTATTCCTAGGGATGGGATAGTTCATGAATGAATTACATCTGCAGATGTAATTAAAAATTTAATTATTGTATTAAAAGGAATCATTAAGTTGTTGTCAGTTTCCAAAAGGCGAAATGAATTTGATTCTAGTTCTTGCTCTGGAATTAGGAATGAATCGAATTCTTTGTTAAAATCTGAGTACTCATAAGATCAATATCATTGATGGCCAATAATTTTTACCGAGGTTTGGGCATGAAAAACTTCGTCTGTTAAATAAAGTAAATGAAGAGAGGGAATAGCAATAAAAATTAATGTTACTGCTGGAATTAATGTTCAAATAATTTCAATTTCTTGTCCTTCTATTATTGAACGCCTTGAAAATGAGTTAGTTATAATGTTGATAATTATATACATTGTAATTGCTGTAATTGAAATAATAATTATTATTGAATGGTCATGAAAAAAAGCTATTTGTTCTATAATTGGTGAGTTTATATCTGGAAATGAAATTTGGGATCAAGTTATCATAGGTTTTTGTTTATATGATAATAATATTGTTTTGATTAAATGTATGTTCAGAAGGGGGAAAATTTATTATTCATTCAATAGATGCTGAGGAAGAAAGAGTTGAAAAAATTATTTTTTTTTCAAGCAAAGAAATCCAAATAATAATAATTATTAAAATTACACCAATTAATGAAATAATTGAACCAATTGAAGAAATAAAATTTCATTTAGAAAAGAAATCAGGGTAATCTGAGTATCGTCGTGGCATACCACTCAGCCCTAAAAAGTGTTGAGGAAAGAATGTTATATTAACTCCAATAAATGTAATAAAAAATTGTCTTTTTGTTAAAACCGAATTAAAATTAATTCCGAATATTAAGGGAAATCAGTGAATAATTGCCCCCATAATTGCAAAAACTGCACCTATTGAGAGAACATAGTGAAAATGAGCTACAACATAATACGTGTCATGAAGAATAATATCAATTGATGAATTAGCAAGTATAATTCCTGTTAAACCTCCAATAGTGAATAAAAAAATAAAACCTAATCTTCATAAGATGGGTGTATTAAATTTTATATTAGTTCCATGAAGAGTAGCCAATCAGCTGAAAATCTTAATACCTGTAGGTACTGCAATAATTATTGTTGCTGATGTAAAATAAGCTCGTGTGTCAACATCCATTCCTACTGTGAATATATGATGAGCTCAGACAATAAATCCTAGAAGGCCGATTGCTAATATAGCATAAATTATACCCAAATTTCCAAAGGGTTCTTTTTTTCCAGTATGAAAACAAATAATATGTGAAATTATACCAAACCCTGGGAGAATTAGAATGTATACTTCAGGATGCCCAAAAAATCAGAATAAATGTTGGTATAAAATAGGATCTCCTCCTCCTGATGGATCAAAAAATGATGTATTGAAGTTTCGATCAGTTAATAATATTGTAATAGCTCCTGCCAAAACAGGTAGAGAAAGAAGAAGTAAAATGGTGGTGATAAAAACTGACCAAACAAATAAAGGAATTCGTTCTATTGATATTCCAATGGAACGTATATTAATAATGGTTGTAATAAAATTAATTGACCCTAAAATGGAAGAAGCTCCAGCTAAATGTAGTGAAAAAATGGCTAAGTCTACGGAAGGACCATAATGAGACAGGTTTGAGGAAAGTGGGGGATAAACTGTTCATCCTGTTCCTGCTCCTGATTCAATTAACGAGGAGTTAACTAGTAAACATAATGAAGGGGGTAATAACCAGAATCTTATATTATTTATTCGAGGAAATGCTATATCAGGTGCCCCTAATATAATGGGGACCAATCAATTGCCAAAACCTCCAATTATGATGGGCATAACCATAAAGAAAATTATAATAAATGCATGGGCTGTGACAATGACATTATAAATTTGATCATTTCCAATAAGTGTCCCAGGTTGACCGAGTTCTATACGAATTAAAATTCTTATAGACAAACCTATTATCCCAGCTCATCTTCCAAAAATTAAATATATTGTTCCAATGTCTTTGTGATTTGTAGAGTATATTCATCGCGGTAAAATGACTGAATTTAGGTGATAAATTGTAAATTTATTTATGGAAAGAAATCCTTTTACTAAGATTTATTAAAGTAATATTTTTTACTTTGAAGGTAAATAGTTTTAATAACTTAAAATCTTTATAATGTTGCTAAACTAAAACAAAAAATTGTTAAAAAAATGTTAAGGCTAATAAATGAGTTTTTTATTAAAAATTTAATTTTTATTAAATTTTTAAAGTTCAGTAAGTTTAAGAAAAAGGAGGGGGTGATTATTCGAATATAAAAGAAAATATTAATTATAGAAGATCTAATAAGAATAATGACAATATAGTTTAAATTTTTAATAAAAATTAAAATTGAAATAAGTTTTACAATAAATCCAAAAAAGGGCGGTATTCCCCCAAGAGATATTATTATTATGATAATAGAAATTTTTCTTAATGAATCTTTTTGTATTATAAATAAATTTGAAATTTGTTTTATATTAAATTTTTTTAGTAAAAATGTAATTTTGTATAATAGTAAGGAATAAATAACTATATAGGTTAGTCAAAAGTTTCTTTTGACTAAAATTAAAGCAATTAATCATCCTTGATGGGAAATGGAAGAGAAAATAAGAATTTTTTTGATTGTTTTTGAATTAATAGCAAAAATAGAAGATATTAAGGTTGAAACTGAAATAATAACAAATAAAATATTTATTCTAACTTTAGATAAAATAAATAGAGGAATGAATTTTTGGGCTGTTAAAATTAAGAATAATGATGGATAATCAATTAGCTCTCTAAGGGAGGTTAATCAAAAGTGAAAAGGAATTAAAGCTAATTTAATTATAATTGAAATTATTATTAATAATTTAAATAAAATATTTTGAAAAACAAAAAAATTTATTGCCCCTAAAAAAAAAATTGAAGATGAAAATGATTGTACAATAAAATAGGAAACTATTAAATTAGAATTTCTTATTTTATTTGAATTAATAATGGGGATAAAAATTAATAGATTTATTTCTATTATTAGCCAATAGATGAATCAAGAATTTGAAGTAATAGCTATAATAATTGTTAATAAAATAAATCATTTTATAATTTGTTTAAAGAAAATTAGTAAAGGAATTATAATCATTTTTGGGGTATGAACCCACTAGCTTAAGATTTAGCTTACTTTACT